AATTAAATATAGAAATCTATCAAGAAATCTATAATATTAGTAGGAGATGAAACCTATGAGAACAAAGAGGGGGGAAAAGTCAAATACAAAAACATACGCTTTAAGTAAACATATATGTATGTCTGCTCATAAAGCACGCAGAATAATTAATCAGATTCGTGGGCGTTCTTACGAAGAAATAATTAGCATATTAGAATTACTGCCTTATCGAACCTGTAATCCCATTTTTAAATTAGTTTATTCCGCAGCAGCGAACGCTAGTCATAATATGAATTTAAAAAAAGAAACTTTAGTTATTAGTAAAACTGAAGTTAACAAAGGTACTACCATGAAAAAATCAAAAGCTCAGGCTCGAGGACGTAATTATTTAATAAAAAGGCCAACTTGTCATATAACAATTGTATTAAAAGATATATCTTTATCTGAATATGTAGAATATATCATATGGTTCAAAAAAACTGGATGCATCTCTAAAAAAAAGTATACAGATATGGCATATAGTGGAGATGTATGGGACAAAAAGTAAATCCACATATTTTCAGACTTAGTACAACCCATAATCATCATTCCCTTTGGTTTTCTCAACCAAAAGATTATTCTTACGGTTTACAAGAAGATCAAAAAATACGGGATTTTATAAAAAATTATGTAAAAAAAAATATGCGAATATCCTCCAGTGTCGACGGTATTGCGTGTATAAAGATTCAAAAACGAGTCGATCTGATTCAGGTTATAATCTATATAGGATTCCCAAAATTATTAATAGGAGATAAATCGAGAGGACTTGAAGAATTACAAATGAACGTACAAAAAGAATTGAATTATATGACTAAAAAGCTTAACATTACTATTAAAAGAATAGCCAAACCTTATGGTTACCCTACTATTATTGCCGAATTTATAACCGACCAATTAAAAAATCGAGTGTCATTTCGCAAAGCAATTAAAAAAGCTATTGAATTAACCAAACAAGCAAATACAAAGGGAATTCAAATACAAATTGCAGGTCGGATCGACGGAAAAGAAATTGCACGTATCGAGTGGATCAGAGAGGGTAAGGTTCCTCTACAAACCATTCGATCTAAAATTGATTATTGTTCCTATCCAACTCGAACTATCTATGGGATATTAGGCATAAAAGTTTGGATAGTTAGAAACGAGGAATAATAAGACTCTACTTGTCTATTCTATTAGTAATGGAAAACAAAAAGAGAAATTCCAATTTTATATTCTTTTATTTATAGGATTTCATAAAAATTGTATTAACTATCAATAAACATTCAATTTGATATAATTGCTATGCTTAGTGTGTGACTCGTTGATTTTTGTAGCGTTCGAATTCAAAAAATAAATGGACCAAGCTTGTAATATGAACTAATAACTATAGAACTAATCAAAAATCCATCGCTTTATATATATATTATTTGATTGGAGCTCTAAAAAAAGTAAATGATATATGGGATTCTAATTATATCGTTGTAACAACTAAAATACTTTATTTTTAATAAACAAAAGAAAAGACAATCTGATTATGAACTATAAAAATAGTGTGGATAAGTAGACGAAAGGGTGAAGGAAATAAAATATCAATGATATTCGAAATGTAAGGTCTATGAGTCATCTAAAAAATGAAAAGTCATAAAGCATCAATACCAATTTATCGATTGATTTATTCATATAACCAAAAAATAAAGATCTTCGAGTCAATAAAGACTAAGAATATTGACTTAAGAACCAATTGAGAAGCGAAGCTCCGTTGTGAGAAATTAAGACCTAACCATACCATTAAAAATTGAGAGACAGTGGGAACGACGAAACCCGTGAATACATAAAATTGTATTGAACATCAGATTCATGTGGCGGGATGGACGAACAAACGGTTATGCTGAGAGGTCATGAACTACCTTGTAAGACTGAACTAGACTAGATATTAAAAGAGTAAATATTCGCCCGCGAAAGTTTTTTAGTTGATATGGTTAGTTATAGATTCACATTTCAAATAAGATATAAAAATTCCTACGAAATTACATGAAATATAAAAAATTACCAAGATTTCGTGAATTATTCATTAAAGAAAGTACGTGTATATCTTAATTAAATGAATCATTTTAGAACACCTTTTTTCATTCGCGAGGAGCTGTATGAGAAGAAACCCTCATGTCCGGTTCTGTCAAACTACAGTAAAACCAATGGAAACTCGGATGGGTTCGGGGAAAGGATCTCCCGAATATTGGGTAGCGGTCATTAAACCAGGTCGAATACTTTATGAAATGGGCGAAATAACAGAAAATATAGCCTGAAAGTCCATTTCAATCGCGGCGTCAAAAATGCCTATTCGACCGAAATTCATTATTTCACGATATAAATGGATAACTAACAAAATACTTTGATTGTAATAGGGGATTCTAAAAATTATGATTCAACCTCAGACCCATTTAAATGTAGCAGACAATAGCGGAGCTCGCGAATTGATGTGTATTCGAATCATAGGAACTAGCAATCGACGATATGCTCAGATTGGTGACATTATTCTTGCTGTGATCAAAGACGCAATGCCCAATATGCCCTTAAAAAGATCAGAAGTGGTTAGAGCTGTAATTATCCGTACTTGTAAAGAACTAAAACGCGAAAATGGTATAATAATACGATATGATAATAATGCTGCGGTTGTCGTTGATCCAGAAGGAAATCCAAAAGGAACTCGAGTTTTTGGTGGAATTGCCAGGGAATTGAGATATTTAAATTTTACTAAAATAATCTCATTAGCTCCCGAAGTATTATAATTTATAGTAGGATATTTGAATGAAATAAATTCATTAGTTAATTTTATTTCACGTATATGCCTTTATTTCATATTTAACCATATTTAAAATTTAAAAACGAAAAAAAAAAGAAATTACCATGTTGATTATCTATATCAATTCGGATTTGTTCATCATGAGTAATGGCACTAGTACTGATATAATAACCTCTATACGAAATGCTGACATGAATAGAAAAAGAATGGTTCGAATAGAATCGACTAATATCATCGAAAACTTTGTTAAAATACTTTTACGAGAAGGTTTTATCGAAAACGTTAAAAAACATGAGGAAAACAACCAAGATTTTTTGATTTCAACCCTACGACATCGAAAAAAAAGGAAAAAACCATATAGAAAAAATTGTTTTAATTTAAAACAAGTTAGCCGTCCCGGTTTACGAATATATTCGAACTATCAACGAATTCCTAGAATTTTAAGTGGTATAGGTATTGTAATTCTTTCTACCCCGAAAGGTATAATGACAGACCGAGAAGCTCGATTAGAAGAAATCGGCGGAGAAATTTTGTATTATATATGGTAATTTATATCTGATATTTATATCTGATATCCAAATTGGATCAAAAACGAAGTTTTTGTGAAAAAAAAAAGAAAACAGGTTGTTAATTGTTTCATTTCACTACTATTACTTACTTTAATTGAATTACTTAATAATATAATTCAGTTTTACTTGGTATGAAAGAACAAAAATGAACTCATGAGGGTTTTATTGAATTACTTTCCAACGGTATGTTTCAGATTCGTTTAGATAATAAGTATATAATATAATGAAGATCTAATTTTAAGTTATGTTTTCAGTAGTTTTATACTGATACTGCCAGACGATAGAATAAAAATTGAAAGAAATAAGTCGTTCTGATTTAACCAAAGGACGTATAATTTATAGACTGACTATGCAACAAAGATTCAAACAAAAGATCTAATCTTTTGTTTTTCAATTTCCACCTTTCGTGAAGACACAATTGGAAATGATAAATTGAAAAGAAAAATAAATATAATTGAGTCCAACCGAAAAAAACAGGTTCCAAATTAAAGTAAGGAATGCCAAATATGAAAATAAGAACCTCGGTTCGTAAAATTTGTGAAAAATGTCGATTGATCCGAAAACGACGACGAATTCTCGTAATTTGTTCCAACCCGAAACATAAACAAAGACAGGGATAACCTTGATTAAATAAAAGACCCGAAATTCTTTAAATATCAAAAATAAATGAATAAAAAAAGATATATATAAATAATAACAAAAAGCACCCTTCATTTTAACATGAAATGGATATATCCATATATTTCTCACCAATTCATATTTATGATACAATATGGTAAAACCTATATCAATAATCGGTTCACGTAGGAATGGACGTATTGGTTTCTCTAAAAATACACCTAGAATACAAAAGGGGGTTATTCATGTTCAAGCAAGTTTCAACAATACCATTGTAACTGTTACAGATGTACGAGGTCGGGTAATTTCATGGTCCTCTGCCGGTACTTGTGGATTCAAGGGTCCAAAAAGAGGGACACCATTTGCTGCGCAAACCACAGCGGAAAACGTCATTAATAATGTAGTGGAACGGGGTATGAAAAGCGCGGAAGTCTTGATAAAGGGCCCCGGTCTCGGCAGAGATTCAGCATTACGAGTTATTCGTAGAAGTGGTATGCTATTAAGTTTTGTACGAGATGTAACCCCCATGCCACACAATGGCTGTCGACCTCCTAAAAAAAGACGTGTGTAAAAAAAAATAAACATTGAATTGACAAGAATTCAAGAGAAATAAACGATTCAATGATCGGAGCAAACAATATTACTATGGTTCGAGAGAAAGTAACAGTAGCCACTCGGACATTACAGTGGAAATGTGTTGAATCAAAAGTAGACAATAAGCGTTTTTATTATGGCCGTTTTGTTTTGTCTCCACTTATGAAAGGTCAAGCCGATACAATAGGCATTACAATGCGAAGAGCTTTGCTTGGAGAAATAGACGGAACGTGTATCACACGTGCAAAATCTGAGAAAATACCACACGAATATTCTACCGTAGTAGGTATTCAAGAGTCAGTACATGAAATTTTAATGAATTTAAAAGAGATTGTATTGAGAAGTAATTTGTATGGAACTTGGGACGCATCTATTTGTGTCAGGGGCCCGAGGTATGTAACTGCTCAAGACATCATTTCGCCACCTTTTGTAAAAATAGTTGATACTACACAGTATATAGCTAGTTTGACAGAACCCATTGATTTTTGTATTGGATTACAAATCGAGCGGAATCGTAGACGCCGTATAAAAACGTTAAATAATTTTCAAGACGGAAATTATCCTATAGATGCAGTATTCATGCCTGTTCAAAATGTGAATCATAGCATTCATTCCTATGGAAATGAAAAACAAGAGATACTTTTTATAGAAATATGGACAAATGGAAGTTTAACTCCAAAAGAAGCACTTCATGAAGCTTCCCGAAACGTAATTGATTTATTTATACCTTTTCTACATGTGGAAGAAGAAAACTTACATTTAGAGGACAATACATACAAAATGACTTTACCGCTTTTTACCCTTAATGATAGATTCACTAAACTAAGGATAAATCAAAAAAAAAGAACATTGAAATATATTTACATTGATCAATTAGAATTGCCCCCCAGGATCTATAATTACCTAAAAAGTTCAAATATACATACATTGTTGGATTTTTTGAATAAAAGTCAAGAAGATCTTATGAAAATAGAGCATTTTCGAATCGAGGATGTAAAACAGATATGGGATATTCTAGAAGAGCATTTCGAAATTTATTTCCCCCAAAATAGCTTTTAAATCTATTTTATCGTTTTATAAAATTAGAAGGGTGTTTTGAACCTTTCGTATTTAGTATAATCCATATATTTTATATTTGGAATAGATACTGAATCTAATTAAACAAATGTATCTAGGGATAAAATGAAGTTTGAAACAGGCCTTTATTCCCTAGATACACACTCAAATAGATAATATAATTTTTTTTTCAATTTAATTAATTTCAAAAAGACCTAACGTTAAGGATTTATCAATAGGTAATGTTGCCCCAATGCCCAACCAAAGGGCTGTTGTAGTACCAATCAAAAATATAGTTGTCGCTATTGGACGACGAAATGGATTTTGGAATTTATTAACATTTTCTAAAAAGGGTACTAGTAATAATCCCACGGGTACTGAAATCATTAAAAGAACACCTAATAATTTATTGGGTACTGTACGAAGTATTTGAAATACAGGAAAAAAATACCATTCTGGTAATATTTCCAAAGGAGTTGCAAAAGGATTCGCGGGTTCACCAACCATTGATGGTTCTAAAACCGATAAGCCCACGTTACATGCAATAGTTCCTAAAATGACTACCGGAAAAATATATAAAAGGTCATTTGGCCATGCGGGTTCTCCGTAATAATTATGGCCCATCCCCTTGGCCAATTTAGCTCTTAATACAGGATCATTTAAATCAGGTTTTTTTGTTATTGAGATAGGTGATATGATAGATCTACCCCTCGAAGGAACCGGATATGATAATTTTTTATCATCCGGCTCGAGCAAAAGAATCAAGGGGATCCAAAAAAATAAATGTTATTCAAATTAATTATTCTTTTTTATACACATCTATACAAATATGAATGCTTATATGTTATGTAATTAAGAAAACTTTTACCAGATTCCATCTCTTTATCTACAGTTACAAAAATCTAGCTGTTTCTCGCTCTGGTCTTACAAGTAAGTTACAAGTAAATACTCAACACCCCAATAGGCTTACAAAGTGGATCATGATAAAATGCTTTATGGGTCGTCTCAAACCTCTCGATTTTTGTTTATACCCAAGTCAAGTATAGTTGTATACTTTTTACATGCAAAGGAAAGGGTTTACTTGTTACTAACAAAATGTAGCCTATGTTCTTCTTTAGATCCTTTGTTTCACTCCGATAATGTTATCAATCTAATCAATGCAAAAGAAATGAATGCATTTCCATACTATACTAACTATTAGTGTGAACATAGATAAAAAAAAATATTAATTATGCTATCCCATATACTTAGTAGACTGGATCTTACGAAGCCTATGCACAACCCGACTTAGGTCTATTGTAGATCATAGAAAAGATTATCTTCAATCGAACCGGCTTACGCGAGATTACGCCGATGGTTGAAACAAGAACACGTTTAGTTATGAATTAAAATGTGGCAGATAGATAAGAACGTATGTCTGCATGGCCAAATCAGTAGTTCAAGTCACACACTGCCATAATCCATTTTTTTGTTCTCTTCGGAAAATTCTCTTCAACTATTCATATCAAATAAACTACAGTTAAACTACAAGAGTTGAAGAGAAATATTCAAAGACATGTCTTATTCTTTTCAATAATCCACACTTATAGCAATGAAAACCTATTGTTCCTCTACCAAGTGATAAACTATTTATGCCAAACCAAATAGTTATGATCTTATAAAGGACCTGAAATACCTTGTTTACGTATCATTGAAAAGTGCATTAACATAAATACGGCAGTAAGAAGCGGCAATACAAAAGTGTGTAAACTATAAAACCGAGTTAAAGTGAATTGTCCCACACTAGCACTTCCACGTAATAACTCTACCAGAGGCGATCCTATTACAGGAATACCTTCAGGTACACCTGTTACAATTTTTACCGCC